CTGTATTGTTACTTTTGCTACCATCAGGATAAATCTGACCCCTTCCTCTGTTCCCACCTACATATATGGGATATTTTAAGAAGTGAACGTCTTTTTTCGTAGCAGGGTCGGGGGAAAGAATAGGAAAAATGATTTCACTATATTTCTGACCGGGAACAGGACCTATCACAAGAATATTTCTTTTATTAGGACGATAAAACTGAAAAGAAAGATTGCCCATCTTTTCTTTCATTTCGGGAGAAATACGATCGGGGGGGGCTAATTCGAATCCCTCGGGTAAAATAAGAACAGCTCCTACATTCAAAGCTCCTTTTTTACCATTAGCAAGAACTTGTTTCAGTTGCATATCATAAGGAATTCGAACAACTGCTTCAAATACAGTATCAGGAAGTACAGCTTGCGGAACTTCAATATCCACGGGCTTATTAGCTAAATGGCAATTGGCACATACAATTCGCCCAGTTGCTTCTCGTGGATTTTCATAACCTTGCTGCGCAAAAATGGGATATGCATTTGAAATAGATGCTCGAGTTATTACATATATTATGATCGATACATAAATGGATCGAGTCATCTGTTCTTTTACCCAAGAAAAAGTATTTCTATTTTGCATGGTCCAATTATTGATCCCCGGAATTTCTACAATAAATTTGATAGGTAGCTAATAGAATTCCCTATCCATAAGTTTGCCATTGTATTGATTGTACTGAAAGAATTGTACTGTTGGAATATAGTATGAATACCTTGAATTGAAAAGGTAGAAGTAGAAAGAATAAGTAAGATGAAAAATGATTTTTTTATACACAAAGAAAGGTTCTGATTTGATTTATATCAAAAGATCTAATGAATTATTCATTCATTGAATGATAAATTACTACAAGTGAAGGAGATACACGATTTAAAAAATGGAAGATCCAATATTTCACAATTGTATCTAGAATCACTGGAAAAGTGGAAACAAGACCAGATAGAATCTGATCATTCTGAGCCAATCCAAAATCATTGTAGATCAAACCAATCATTAGTTCCCAACCATGGGTCGAGTGAAATCCGATCCATAAATCAGTAAGTAAAAGAATCGAAAAAGCTTTGATTGTATCACTTAAGTTATAGATAAACTCCTGAATCCAAGAATTTAAAATGAAAAGTTCTTCATTACCCAGAAAAAAATAACCACTTAGAATAGCGAAAAAGATTAGATTTGTAGAGAAATGCAAAATGATATGGAAATGAGATTCATTTTGTCGTTGGACCAATTGTATTGTTTCCTTGTGCATTCCTATACGAAGCCTTTGCATATGTGTCTCCGAGTACTCCTTTATCATCTCGTCCAACAGGAATAGTTCTTCTAATTCCAGAAATTTTTCTAGAACATTTTTTTCTTGAATATCATTCAAAAGGATTTCGGATTGCCTGGTATTCCACCAATTAAGAACCCAAGTTTCTAGACATTTCTTAAATGAAAAAGAAACCCACCAAGGCAAAAAGAGTATAGACACAAGATATGGGAGGGAAGCCAATGCTTTCTTTTTTTTCATTCTGTATCCGCGATGTGAATTGTTAATGAACCTGTTTCATTCGTCGATTCTCTTTCTATCTGATATTAAGCACGAATTAGATAACAAGAGCCAATAATAAGGTATCGAACCTATGTTTTCCTATTGATTTTTGTGTAAGAATTGAGTCTTTGGATCTAGAATAAAACATATAAGAAAGGCCCTTTTCGAATGAAAAAAAAAAAGAAGGAAATAGTTTTTCCATATGCCAGAGATCCCAATTAGGCAAAGTGGAACTTATTTCCCCTTCATTTATTCCTTTCAATGAAAACTCGAAAACCCATTTGAACTAACGAATATAATTTGGATTTAAAGACGAATCCTATCGGATCTTTTCATTCTTTTCTTTCTATTTTGAATTTGAAAGATTTCACTGTCTAACCGCAGCGTGAGGATAGGGTATCAATTCAAAGGCCTAAAAATTCTGTTTTACGAAAACAAAAGACATGTTAGGATATTTGATGAATCTATACTTATTCGATTTTACTAGTCTAAAGAGTAAAGCTAGACACCATGTATATGCGTATACAAAATAGTTTCTAGTCTCCTTAATCTAAATTTTTTGAATCTATTTTCTTTGATTAGTTCTATTAGATTTTCTTAATATTGTTACATATATGTCCTCCTACTTTTGAAATGTATTAAGTTCCTTCTCTCATGCTGAGATTTATTCTTCAGTTCATTTCAAAATAATTCAATGGGTACGCGCAAGAAATAGGCCAATTCGGCAGCTTTTTGTTCAATTTCTCGTGGAGTCAAATCCTCATCAGTACGGGTCAAGGGAATGGCTCCTTGACCCCTGATTTCCATATAAAGGACATGACGAGGAAAAAGACCCTCTCTAACCTCCATTCTGATTGATTGAATATCTTTCAGAAAGAAACGAAGGAAGATGCGACGATTTCTTCCAGGAAATCCCCAACGAAAAAGGGACATTATCCCTTCTTTTCTATCAAATCGGTCATAACCACTACCTACATTCCATGAAATTGTGCACCACAAATAAGAACTAATGAATAGACCTGCGATCCCATAGAAAGACATCACGATCCCTTGTGGGAAAAAAAGGATTTGCTGAGACGGAAATACGGATATCAGATTTTTACCAAGATAACTGGAAGTCCCAACCACTAAGAATCCTAGTGAACCTAAAAAAAGGATACAGGCCCAGCAAAAATTACTTGTTTTTCGAGACCCCGTTATAAGTTCTATCCATATATGTTCTGATCGCCAGTTCATATTATACTAGATCCAGTTGCATTCGATTGGAATTGAGAGAATAACCCAAATGGATTTGACTCGACTTTTCTTGTTTGATCCCAAAGTAACTTTCATCAACTAGCAGCATTCCAACAGGAACCATTAGGAATAATTGGTTAGATACATTGAGTTTCTATTTCAAATATTTTTCAAAAAAGATTTGCTGATCATTTTGAATTTAATCATTTAATTAATTAAGCTATAACTAATTAATTAAGCTATAACCGCATATACATACATTAATGCGTATATCATGCATTGGCATACATAACAAAACAACTCTTCCATTTGTTTTTTGAAAGGACACATATCATATATCCTACCATATTACATTAAAAAAGGATGATCCAAGTGTTGAAAGAAATTGATGGAGATTTCATCATATTTAGACAATCTTATTTCTTTGGACATAAAGAGATAAAGAAGCCATTGCGATTGCCGGAAAGACTAGGCCCACTAAAGGAACAAAAATAGAGGGAAAGTTCAAATCTATCATAGAATGGGTACCTCAATTTCCTATTTGTACCTATTAGAAATTATAATTATAAAGATATCTTATGATAAGTCTATCTATTTATTAAAACTATTTATTAAAATAATATGTAATATTAATATGAACGAATGTAGAACTCAATGAAGTGTACCTATTCCTCTTTCGACACGAATATGTATGAGAATCCGCTTTCATAAATTGAATTCTTCTTCTCCCATCCTTATCTTCATCGTCTTTCTATCTTTACCTTTCAAAATAAAAAGAAAGGTAAAGATAGAAAATAGTTTCTTATTAGTTCCCAACTTTAACCAATCTTATCCAAAAAAAAGGGATTCCTAGTGAAATCACTAAATAGAAATAACTTCTATATTCTTATATTCTTATTATTTGTTATTTGAATATTTCTATTTTATTTATTTGATTTGATATTTCTTCTTTCTTTCATATTTTCTTTTCCTTTTTTCGATATTTCTCTATTTTTTATTTTTCGTTGTTCTATATATGAATATGTCAAAAAATATGTCAAAAGGACGGAGAAAATCATTTTTATTTCCCGGATTTCTCGGAAGGAGAGAAGGAGAAAGGAATTCTTTTTTATCTTGTTGATAGAGGGATACTTATTCCTAATCAGGAAGAGAGGTAGAAGAAAAAAGGGATCCGGGGAAAAAAGTCATTATCCAAAACTTCTGACTCTTAACTACACTTAGAACTGATGTCCCCAAAGAAAACACCATCTTCTTAGTTCTGTTTTTTCATTATAATGAACTAAATGCGTATTTGCTACAAATAAAAAGAACTGAAACTAGTATTATACTTCCATTTGAAAATGAAGAATTTCAATCTTTTTTTGAATCTTGATTCAAGGGAAGGAAACCATGTAGCTTAAATAACTCATTAAGAACACCTTTTAAAAGATTACGTGGTACGATTGGGTCGAATAAGCCCTTATGGAATAAATACTCAGCCGCTTGTGAACCGTCGGGTACTGTCTTTTTCAATGTTTGTTCAATTACTCTTTTACCCGCAAACGCAATGTAGGCATTAGGTTCAGCAATAATGATATCTCCCAACATACCAAAACTTGCTGTAACTCCGCCAGTTGTAGGAGATGTAAGGATTGATACATAGAATAACTTTTTATTTGATTGATAATCATATGAAGCAGAAGATATTTTAGCCATTTGCATCAAGCTCAAACTCCCTTCTTGCATGCGTGCTCCTCCAGAAGCACACACAATAATGACAGGTAGAGATCGATTAGTAGCATACTCGATCAAACGTGTGATTTTCTCACCTACTACGGATCCCATACTACCTCCCATAAACTGAAAATCCATAACTCCAATTGCTATGGGAATACTATTTAGTTGACCTATGCCCGTTTGAACAGCTTCCGTTAAACCCGTTTTTCTTTGATAAAAAGAGATGCGATCTATATAAGGTTCCTCCTCTGAATGAAATTCAATGGGGTCTATAGAGACCATATCTTCATCCATAGGTTCCCAAGTGCCAGGATCAATAAAGAGTTCGATTCTATCTGAACTACTCATTTTCAAATGATATCCACAGTGTTCACAAATATTCATTTTTGAACTAAAAAATTTTTTATAATTTAATCCATAACAATTCTCACATTGAACCCATAACTCTTTGTATTTTGTATTTATATCAAAATCATTAGATTTTTCTTTTCTATTGAAATAACTGCTACTAGTTTTGATACTAGAATTTCCACTTTCAATACTACTTGTGTTTTCCGTACAAATGAAACTAGAAATGTAACTGTCGACACCACTGTAAATGTCACTATTAAGACTGATTTCAAAACGAAGATAACTATCAATGCAACTATTAATGTGATTATTCCAATTAGATTCAGTATCATACATGAAATAATAATAGTAGTAATTACTACTATTAGATCCACTATTCAAATAACTAGGAAAAAGAATCTCTAGTTCAGAACTAGCATTGTCAATATCAAAAATCTGCTTTTCAATATCAAAATATACAGAATAAGTGTCACCATTACTATTTCTAACTAAAAAAGTATGATCAGAGATCAAACTCCAAATATTCCTGCTATCAAATAAATAATTTAGATAATTAATATTACTGAAACTATAACTGTCCCAACTAGGAATCTTTTTCTCCGCATCATTTAGAATAGTTTCTTCACTTCCACTGGTATGTCCAAGAGCATCAAGACTATCCATTGATTTACTTAGTCCACACTTATGTTCTAACTTCTTGTTCGACAACACCGAATTGAACCAACATTTTTTCATAGATTTTTTATGCCCCTATTTTATGAAAACCTAATATTAAATAGATGAATAGTCATTCGATGAAGAAAAAATCATTTTACTATTTCTTTTTCTTTATTTCTCATCAGAATTCAAATGAAGCATATGATCCAATCATGAAGATTGTTAATGAAAAATGAGCGAGTCTTGAAAATTCTCCTTTTGAGGAATCCGGTGAATCATTTCAATATTATGATAGTGATTATCATAGAATCTTTTCCTCAAAAAAAGATATATAAAGACAGGTTTCTCTCATGTCAAACTTTCAATTCTCATCAAAAAGATATATAGTTGTTTCTTTCCATAAATTAAAAATGAATTCTCGTCTCGTAGAATCTCGTGTCATATAGTCAAATAAGAAAATGAGTTTCTATTACATACAACAGGGAACGAAAAAGACAATATATAGGATAGGGGTAGAAGAGATCCTTCCCTTAGCTTGATCTATGGCCTGAAACTAAGGAATATAAAATGATCCACAAATCCAATCCCAAGTATCCATAATTCAGCCTATGGCTCTAACAAGAAATAAAAGAATAGATAAATTGTTTAATCTTCTTATTTTCTTATGTTTATATTTTGTATATACTTGTATATTGTATATCGTAAGTATCGTAAGGTCTGTACATATAAAAGATATATGCAAATACACAAAGACCCTCATAGTTCATAGTATAGGATTAGTATAAGATGTTTCTTCTTTATTCGATTCGGCCCAATCTTTTCCTCAAAAAAAGAAAGATTGGGCCAAGTTTCATTGCAATCAATTAGGAGAACAAAAAGGAATTGCTGAATTATACGCGCTTATTTTGTCTCTTTATCTAACTTATCCACTGGCTCGAAATTGAATGTGATCTCTTTCCATACTTCACAAGCAGCGGCTAACTCAGGGCTCCATTTGCTAGCTTCACGAATAATATCATTACCTTCACGAGCAAGATCACGTCCCTCATTACGAGCTTGTACACATGCTTCTAAAGCCACCCGATTAGCTACTGCACCGGGTGCATTTCCCCAAGGGTGCCCTAAAGTTCCTCCACCAAACTGTAGTACGGAATCATCCCCAAAGATTTCGGTTAGGGCAGGCATATGCCAAACATGAATACCCCCTGAAGCCACGGGTATAACACCTGGCATAGAGACCCAGTCTTGAGTGAAAAAAATACCACGACTTCGATCTTTTTCAATAAAATCATCACGTAACAAATCAACAAAACCCAAAGTCATCTCACGTTCCCCCTCCAGTTTACCTACTACTGTACCAGCGTGAATATGATCTCCACCAGACATACGTAATGCTTTAGCTAGTACACGGAAATGCATACCATGATTTTTCTGTCTATCAATAACTGCATGCATTGCGCGATGGATGTGAAGAAGTAGACCATTGTCGCGGCAATAATGAGCCAAGCTAGTATTTGCAGTGAACCCCCCAGTTAAGTAGTCATGCATTACGATAGGAGCTCCCAATTCTCTGGCAAATACCGCTCTTTTCATCATTTCTTCACATGTACCCGCAGTTGCATTCAAGTAATGTCCTTTAATTTCACCCGTTTCGTCTTGCGCTTTATAAATTGCTTCGGCACAAAATAAGAAACGATCTCTCCAACGCATAAATGGTTGTGAATTTACGTTTTCATCATCCTTAGTGAAATCAAGTCCACCCCGTAGACATTCATAAACCGCTCTACCGTAGTTTTTTGCGGATAATCCCAATTTTGGTTTAATAGTACATCCCAATAGGGGACGACCATACTTGTTCAATTTATCTCTTTCAACTTGGATGCCATGAGGCGGACCTTGGAAAGTTTTGGAATAAGAAGTGGGAATTCGCAGATCTTCCAGACGTAGAGCTCGCAGGGCTTTGAAACCAAATACATTACCC